ATGTCCGCGTCTCGTCGCAAGGCTAATCTTTAGTTGTGGGTCATAGGGTGGGTTTCGGGCAGGCAGCTTTATCTGATCAAGGGCCGGGGCACAAGGGTTCTGGTACTATCCAGGTGCGAAGAACCCCGGAGATAACTGCAATGAGCAGAAATCTCACTCACTGGCCTAAACGACGAGCAAACACTCGAACGTGAGAGCAAGGGATCACCCAACAAATGGACGAGCTCCAGAGAGAGGGAGGGAAGATCTTAAGGCTTTCAGAAGAGTGGCGGTCCGAATCTTATCTGAACTGCGATAATAACTGACTAAGCCATGCCATAAGGGTCATTCTCCAAACGGGACGGGGCCAAGCCTTTAGGTTGTTTAAGTAGGTTGGGTGACAGATCGGCCATAGGAGTACTCCGGGATATAAACCAGGGCAACTAATGTCGAGCATACCTAATGTCGAGCATACGACGATGCCGCCCGTTTTCATTTCATGGAAGTCCCCGGCAGAGGAGAGGGCTGTAGGTGATGGCGCGTTTTGCTTCTTCTCTATAGAGGGGCGCTAAAATCATTCCTATTTGTTCGTGCATGTCATTTAGTATAGATGAATAAAAGAAGGCGGTTTTCCGAAAAGGAAGCAGCCCAGCCTCCTCAAGAAAGCTTTGCTTGGTAGGCGCTGCCTACTCACTCGGACAATGCTCTGAACACAAGAGTGTGCAGTTCCGCCCCCTTCTCTCATGCTGAGTCACAGGCAGCGCCTCGGAAAGCACGGGCGAGCTACATGCAGGGAAACTTGCACGTGTGGTTCTGGCCGGGTACCCCGGTATACTGTACTAATATGTGTAGGTCCCCGTAATTCGAGTGAGATTGTCATGGCGCAAAAGCAAATATGGTCTGGTATTCCCTTATTTCCTGTATTGGTTATGTTCCTCATTTCTTGTCTAGCAGAAACTAATCGAGCTCCGTTTGATCTCCCAGAAGCGGAAGCTGAATTAGTTGCAGGCTATAATGTAGAATATGCGCGGGATGTGATCCTAATAGTCCACTGTTGGCGGAAGCCAATGTCCCGGGGTTCCCGGGGACTCATTCTGACTGAAACAAGGGGTGGGTCTTTACCAACTGAAAAATATTCGATTTTAGAAAAGCCAAAAAAGGCCTAGCGCGAGCCTTATTGAAAAGGCCCCTTACTCTACTATGGATGCCCCCGCAATCAAAGAATCGGAAAGCCTTTTGACAACCTTACTAATAGAAAGGGGAAAAATGCGCTCAAACAACCTATCTTACTAATAATAATGAAGGCCCTTATCGTTGGTAAAGCTACAGCTCGAAAGCCGGCCTTACCTTTAGCAACAAGGGCGTTTAGGCTTGACTAATAGAATAGTTATGTCTTTTCTTGCTTGTTTAGTAAAGTCAATCTCATTTTGATAGGAGTAGGTGCTTGCTGGGGCAGGACACTCTTCATTCTTCATTCGAAACTAATGAATGTCGGGGGTTTCTGCCTTGTTATCAAAAAGAGAGTTGGGTAAAGCAAACTCCCTCCTTGGACGAGCACGGGGCTTAGTCAAGTAGAACCGGGTTGCGCTGCTTGATGCTCCGATCGAAAACAAATCAGTGGGGCCATGCCGGTACGACTGAATATGCGTTAGAAAGATCAATCCCTCCCCTACGACACCAAAAAAAAACCGGGCCGAACCTCTAACAAGCCCGCCTGCTTCCATAGAACAATATCGCGGCAACGTAGACCTAAGTAGTCATATTGGATCCTTGGGAACCATCACAAGTACGACCGGCCTATATTTGAACGAGAATGCCTTGTCGTCCAGCGGAGCCTAGAAGAGGGTGACTCGCGCAGACAGCTGACTCCTTTTCAATATAAAGGAATAACCAACCCAGCTGGCTGGTCAATCTCAGAGATCTTATCGGCCGGCAAACCTGAGACGAACGACCACGGTCCCGACCTTACCAGCACCGGAGGTGTACTAATCAATGAACCCCCGAAACCTACTTTCTTTTCTGACAAAATCAACCAAGCCTAACCGGTCACGATATGTTGTTGATATTGATTGAGTTTGAGGGACTTTCACTGACTGAATCCATCCATAAACCTAGACCCCGATAACCTTCGTAACCAAAGCGTCACGACAACATCCAAAGGTGACCTTTGGATTCTTAAGTAAGGGCGGAGGAGCACGTAGGAATGCCGACCACTACATAAGCCACTAGTGGCTGAGAGAAAACGAGCAGGACCTTGCTTGTATAGGTTTGGGCGGAGCTTGAAGAAGCGAGCCCCTATCAGAGAAAGCCATTGCACGCTAGCCTAGCTAGCTATCGTTTTTCAGCTGGCTTTTATATTAGTTGTAGCACGCCTTTCCTCCTTCTCTCACTTTGGAATGGAAGGATTTTTCAGTATTTTCTTATGATGACCTGGTCGAGAGAGTACGATACATCGGTGTAAAAGATTGAGTGGGATCTGTGAGGTTGGTTTATAGTAAGGGCCCAGTTATAGTATTTAAAGGAAGCATGGCATAGAAAGCAGGGCATGTCATGGGTTGTAGGGAAGAGGTAAGACGTGTACATGAAAGCAAAACGAGTTAGGGTTGGTTTGGCCAGTAGAAGCACGTGGAACATATGCACGTGTACGGCATCTAGGTGATCAGCATTTCCATCAAACTATGTGAGGTTTCCCCGGGATCCGGTGTATCCTTATTCAAAGAAGGATTGGACTCCAACTTCTCGCTCGTCTAAAGCCTGTGATGAGTGTGTCTAAAAGGGCTCTTTATTTTGAACCGCTTTAAAGAGGAAAGGAAGGATTTTGTTCAACGGAGAAAGCCTTCTCCTTCCCGACCATGAATCTTTCTCTGTTGATCGTGACTGGAGGGTCCGTCAAACAAGAATGAGGAAACTTTGACCTTGATTGAATGTGTTACACCTGACGAAAGAGGTTGGTCATTCGAGAGCGTACTTATGTAATGAACTAACCTTTGTCGACTTCGAAAAGTGATCCATATATCATAAGCCAGACAATGGATGGTACTTAGTCTCTTCATTTTATATATATGATGGATAAAAGCAAAGAAATTACAAAAAACAATTAAATGGCTCTAGGCCAAGCTATTTCCCTGGCATCCGCTGTAAGTAATGGAGTGATTCCGTGAGGCGGAGTTTCGAAAGTGTGTAACCCCAAGTCTAGGTTATCAAAATTAGTTGCCATCCAATCTGCACACATGTTTTCCTCGCGATAAATATGACGGATAGAGCACTTCCAAGATCTATCAAGCAACCCTTTAATAGCAGCTAGTAAGTTGTTATTAGGACCGATAGCTTCAAAATTATTTACTTTCATGACAGCAGAGAGGGAGTCTGTCTCCAATATAATCTCCTTGAAGCCCTTGTTCCAGCATAAAAGCAGTCCATGATAGATACCCCATAGCTCTGCCACCAGTACTGAAGAAAAATCCACACGATAGGTAAACCCACCTAGCCAACGTCCATTGCTGTCCCGAATCACACCCCATGCTGCTGAATCACCCGGATTCCCACGTGCACTGCCATCCACATTAATCTTGACAAAAGGAGCTTTCGGAAATTGCCAACTAATAAGAGTTTGATGTTTTAACCGACTATTCGAAATAGTGATTACATCCACCGCTTCCTTTGCACGAGATAGAATTAATTGGCTGCTATTTGAAGGCCAAACAAAGTTAGAGTCATATAACAAGCAATTCCTACAGTACCATATGAACCATAAGGAGAACATGAAAATGAAATTCCATGGAATCCCCATAATAACATCATTACAGCAACAATTAGATAATAACCAAGAATGTAAATTCAAGATGAAGAAATTTCCTTGAATTTAACTCGGTTTCAGCGATAACCAAATGGCATGAGCTCGAAAGCAGTCTCTTAAAGGATGGAGCGTTGATTCCATAGAAGAAGAGCAAATAAAACAGCTAGCATGTTGGAGAATGTGACGATACTTGAGGAAGGAAGCTCTTGGAATTGATTCATGCAGTATTATCCAAAGGAACATTCTAAGTTTGCTCGGTCCAGGAGGAGATCATAATTTACTCCAAGGTACCCCTGTAGTAGAGGAGGAAACAACCTGTATAGTATAGGCTGACTTTGTCGAGAAAACCCCATCACTCTCTAATTTCCATAACCATGAATCTTCCTCTTGGTCTTCGGTCTTAATCCAAGTGGAGGCAATTTTCCGTTGCTTATCTTTACTCCCAAGCCCATACACAGTACATCCCTTCCAAGTAAGATGCTACGCTAAGTATAGGAGTCAGTAGACTTACTTGAGACTGCAAGAAAGTCATGGTGCTGTAAGTACTTACTCCGTAACACTTCTACCCAAAGAGTATCCGTTACAAAAAGTATGTGCCACCCCAATTTTGAAAGAAAAGCGAGATTAGCCTTACGCACATCTCGGATGTTGAGACCCCCTTGCTCTTTGTGGAGGCATACTTTCTTCCAGGGAACACCATGTAATTTCTTGTTGCCAGAGTCGTTACCCCATAAGAATTGTCTCATCAGCTTTTCAAGCTCAGTAACTACATGATTGGGTAAATAAGTTCTTTGCATAAGATAGGAGGGTAAAGCACTAAGAACAGACTGTATAAGAACCACCCTTTCTGCCATAGATAAGTGTTGATTTCCCCATGAGAGAAGTCTTGCCTGAGCCTTGCTAAGAATATCACCATAGGTTTTCGCTAAGAATATCACCATAGGTTTTCTTAGTCACCCTACCGTGGATCATGGGAGCCCCTAGATACTTTCCAAAGTCATCTGTCAAAGTGATTCCACAATGGTTTCTATCTATTCTGCCGAACTTCATCATCAATCATATGTCCTAGTTTTTCCAAGCATAGTATGAAAAGATAAGTAGACAAATCCCCTTGGCGGATACCTCTTGTAGGAGAAAAGAAAGTAAGTTGTTCACCATTCCAGATCAAAGAGAAAGTGTTGGTGGTAACAATATTCATAACGAGTCTAATCCAAGAGAGAGGTTATAAGACCCCCAATACTTGCTGCAAAAAACTCCATTTGATCCTGTCATATGCCTTCTCCAAATCTACCTTGATGGCAATTGCTCCATTTTTCCTCTTCATCTTTCGCATGGTATGTAAGGCTTCTTGAACTACAATGATATTGCCCGTGGTGTGACGACCAGGAAGAAAGTTGGATTGTGTTTTATTTACCAGTTTGGATAGGAAAGGACGGAGCCTATCAAGAAGAAGCTTTGTAATGATTTTCAGAGGAACCGTACATAGGCTTATAGGCCTAAATTGCGAGATTTTTTCAGGGCCTTGGAGCTTTGGAATTAAGACAACGAGAGTACGGTTAAGAGCTGGATCCACCATTCCATCGCGAAGGGCAGAATTAATAAGATTAAGTAGACTATCACCCACTAGAAAGCAAGCTTTATGAAAGAATGCCGCAGTAAAACCATCAATTCCAGGACTTTTATTAGGATTCATATCAAAAACAGCCCCTCGGACCTCATCAAGCGTGACGGTAAGAGAAAGAGCCTCTTGGTCAGTTCGAGATAGCTTCCATGAGTCACAAAGAGGGGGTAGAAAGGCTGCATTAACAGGGTTAGGATCTGTGTAAAGTTGAGTATAAGAGTCAAGTACCATTACCTTCAACTTATCTTGGTCATAGCACCATGAGTCATCATCATCTTTCAAAGCAGCAATTTGTTTCCTGGTAGTCCTTTTTTTAATAGAAACATGATAAAATTTAGAGTTAAAATCACCATGTTTGAGCCAATCAACCCGACTTTTCTATCGCAATAAAGTCTCTTCTTGGAAAGAAATCAAATTGTATTCTTCAATGAGCATAACTTCCAAATGGAGAAGATAATCATTAGGACCCCGATCAAGACTCTTCTGGATCCCATTTAATCGAGCTAAGACTCTTAGTTTACGTTTGTAGATATCTCCAAAAACAGATTTGCTCCAAGAAGATAGATCAACAGAAAGTTTATTTAATTTATCAGGTAGAGAAACCGATGGTTGTCCCCAACTATCTTTCACACAATCCAGAAAATTTCCATGAGTAAACCAGACATTTTCAAAGCGAAAAGGTTGAGGATGAATAGATGGAGGAGAAATAGCAAATTTCACACAAATAGGGTGATGATCCGAGCTTGTTCTTGCAAGAGTGATGGCCTGAATGTGCTTGAAAACGTCAAGAAAAGTGTCATTCGAAAGAGCGCGATCCAATCTCACCCGGGTATAATTTCGAACGTCCCTATTGTTTGCCTAAGTAAATTTGGGGCCAGAGGTTTCTAAATCAACTAAATTGCAATGTCGCAAGCAATCCAACATAAGTTGACAATTATGCAAATTTACTTACTCCTGTTCTGCCCAGTTTTTCATCAGAAGATATGACTTGGTTAAAGTCACCTAAAACCAGCCAAGGAAGCCTATGGAAATTGCTTGCAGCTGATAAGGATTGCCATAAACCCTTTCGATCAGAAGCTTCAGGACTACCATAAACGGCTGTTAAGAGCCAATCAGGTTCACCTTGTGAGTAAATTAAAGCATAAATCATTTGATCAGAATGAGCCAAAATTTCAATCCCTACCACATCCGAGTTACATAAAATCCAAATCCCATCATAGAATCCAACTGCCTACACTCTAAAAAAATTTGAAAAAACAATTTGGCGACAAATACTGTCTGCTCTTTCCCCTGAAAGACGAGGTTCAAGAACAATAAGTATGTGTAGCTGATGCATACGAATTTCATTTTTGATATTTCTCAAACACCATCTAGATGCAGCACCTCTCACGTTCCAGCTCAATATGTTAAATAACATGAAAAGAGGTGAAAAAGCAATCAACCCTGCATAGCAGAATCTCCTGGCTCTAATTGTAAATCATTCAATGGTTCTTCACTTTGAGAAAGAGGATCAACTTCCATGTTAGCCTCTTTTTCCCTTGCAGCACCATTGACTCCAACGCCAATTACATCACTGTCATGTGACAAGTGAACAAAGTCTTGGGTTTCAGCAATTTGGGTGTCGGAATCTGCTAAATTAATGGAACCAATAGGGCTAGGGGATGGAACATGGGATGGCTTGAGGAAAGGATCAGAAGGAGTAGCTTTGGTTTGATTAAGGTTGGTTTGAGCAAGAAAGGTTTCGATCGAAGGAGGGGAGTAAGCTGGTGAAGATGCAAGGACAGTTTTTGAAGTGGCTGTCTTAGACGTGAGGTTGGCTTTGTATTGAGAACTTGTTGATTTACCTTTTGAAAGCACACTAGAATTCTTGTTAACAACACTCTTATTGGCCAAGTGCATAACAGATTGGAGGTTTTCCTTTAGCTTAACTCGGTCACTGTCTGCTATTTGAGATTGGGTATGGCTGCTGGCTTTTACCGTAGTCTGATGAGGAGCAACTGAGTCGGGAATAATCTCATCAGAGTCATGAGTTTGCTCGTCATCTATCAAAATAGCAAAACGAGAACCCGATTCCACCCTATTTTCTAGCTGGACACCTGGGACATTAGTAAGAGCAGGTTTGGCAGCCGCATTTCCTCTATTGTTATTGAATCTGCGTTGAGGTTTCTTAGCAATCATCCAAGGACCATACTTATTGGTTTCATGAACTCTACCCTCTGTCACTTTCGGGGTCTCATGTGAAGTTTCTCCTTGTGCAATGTTTGAGTCTTTTTCAGGTTGTTTTAAAGGACAAATATCAGCATCATGTCCAAATTTACCACAATGAAAACAGAGCATTTTCAGGCCTTCATATTCAACACGCTGCCACCTTCCACCTATGATAATTTTTTGGACTAATGGCTCCAGCAGATTCACTTCCACACATATCCTAGCAAATTTTCCTCGTTCGATTTTGGAGGTTGTTTTGTCTATTTTTATAAACTTCCCAAAAGATAATGATCAGCAATGAGCCAAGGTCCCCCGGTGAAAACAAAGTAATAGTTCGTCGGATTTCTGAGTAATAACCATAATCTAAATCAATAACTTGGATGGAGCCTTTGAGAGACCATATTTGCTGTAATCGATTAAACAAATAGGTGTAAACAATATTCCGACCACGAAGTTTGATGATTAGAGCTGACTTCCAAGGGGTTCGTATCCGCCGCTTGTCCTCTTTAGTCAACAATATGCTAGGGCCTTCCAATCGTTCTTGAAAGACATCATCATCCGAGGCATAATCCTCTTCTGGAATTTCTCCTTCTTCCATAGTTTCATCGTTGGTGTGAGAGGTCTGGTTCATCAACATGTCTTTGTAGGAACTTGTGACTCCTAAAACAGCAGCAGGCTGATCAGGGATGGTAGGGGCGGGGTTGTTTAGAGCAACAGCCGAATCAGAGGCTTCCATCTCAGTTCTACCACGCTTCACACCACTCTTGTCCTGGGGGGGAGAAGGGGGTTCGTCCGGAGTCGAGCCGCGATAGCGGTGTCCGAGCAAGCCTATCGACGAGTCCAGTTACTCTTTGTGAATGGAATGTTCATAGGTGAAATGCTATTGTGGAAAAGTCTGGGTTTTTTCTATCAGTGGAGAGATGCAAGTCTTGCATTATTCCCTTGTGACCTCGAACTCGTGGATGTATCAATTGACCTGGGACTCCGATCCAAGCCCTCAGTCTCTAAAACTGAAGCATGGATGGATAGATGCCATACGGCCGTTAGCTAATATTTATTTCGTATATAGAAGGCTTTCAGCACCTCTCAACCCAATCCCTTACTTGAACCTCTCGACTCACTATCGAGTTGTAACCGAAGTAGATCAAGAGAAGGGACCATGCCCAGACAGATTGGACCAAATGGTGTTGAGGCCTTTGGCCCCGAATGAGACGAGTCAGGGATCCAGAATGACTTCATTGACTGATCACCGAGCAAGAAAGACGCTTACCGAAGAGAAGGAACTGCGCACTCACATACTCGCAATTGCAATTTAAATGGGAAAGGGGCATACGCAGTAGGGGCTTCTGCTGGCGAAGGGGCTGAAGCAGACTCACAAGTAGGTAGGTAGGTGAGCGCTTCCTTCTTTCTGTCCTAGATTCTGTATCTAGTCTCGATTTTGACTTGATAGCTTCAAAGACGGGAATGATTAATTAGATGATTCATCGATTCGGGGAGCTGGGTCCATCAACCTATTTCTTTTCTTTCCCAGGATAGGGACTGATTGAACTATTACTTAATAGAATAAGAGGTGATTCGAAAGCTGCTTAAAAACGGTTTTAGCCTTCTCTTCTGTCGGCTAAGATCGAGATATAGATTGTGATGAGATGCAAACTGAGATATGGAACCAGAAGCTCAATCGTTTAGAAACCCCGGCTAAGACGAAGGGCTTTCTTCTTCTTGAAACTCTCTAGAAAGCTCTGAATCATACTTTTACTTTTTCTCATGATCCACAAGAAAACAATACAGAATTTACGAAGAAAGAAGCAAGTAACCCGACTTTGCCATACCCGGTACAAAGAAGTCCGCTGAAGGGGTCGTCCCTAGCTTTGGGACTTCGATCAGAAATTGCATCCGTCTCGTCATCTTTCTAAACTATTTCCATTGGGTTCGTTGTTTAGTTTAACCCGTTGGTTATGGGCGGAAGGTTTTTAGATAATAGTTGTGTTGTCTATCTAACTCTACCTTTCTTGGAAAACCTGGCCCAGAAAAAGGAAGGAAAAGGGGGGCTACCATAAAACTCTTTCCAATTCACCTAAAAAGGTATGCCACTTTTTTACCTACGATCGATGTGATTCCCGGTAGCTTCTTCGGAGGTGGAGGTCTAGCTGCCGGCCTATTCACTCTTCCTCAAAAGGCAGGACGAGAGAGAGGACTATTAACAAGACTACCACCCCTAGCTACAGTTACAGGTACGGATTGGAAAGGATTCAACCATTACTTAAAAAAACTTAGACTACAAAACGAAAAGGAGGGCACTCATTATCCTCAATAGGAAGAACTCCTTAAGAGGAGGTTGGTTTTGCCAAGCCTGTCTTTCTCTCTGAAAGAGGGCATATGGGGTCAGAAAGACTATTTGTTGGGCTAATATGCTAATCCCCTACCGCTTTGGCTCGCTACTGACCTATATAGCTTTCCTGTACTGACCTGTATAGTCAGTGCCCGGATACAGCATGGGTTGTGCCACAGGTTCCCATACCCTTCACTCGCTCAAAGGGGACATACAGTCGAATCACATCTCTCAAGAACTGGGAGTAGACTATAGGACGGTAGCATTGTACTCATTTTCTGAACGCTATAAGGCCAATAAAAGGCTTTCATCGATTGTTAGGCATGTAGAATAGGGGGATCCCTAAACACAACGTTATCCGCATTTGGACAAACACAACGTTAGCCGCTTTGGACTCCCATAGAATTGGCTTCATAGTCTCACTCAACAAACTAGACTAGGGGTCTTGTAGAGCCGGAAAGGAACCATTAGGTCACTCAAACTAGAAAGGAAGAGATAGACGAGAGGGGTGCAATTCCAATTTCCCCATCTTCCGCTCCTCATCAACCAGTCCGAGTATAAGTGGTAACCAAAAACTCTGTATAAGTGGTAACCAAAAACTCTTAATCGACCTCTAGCCACAAAAAAACGGAGGATATTGGGGTGACCCTAGTCTCAAGATGTCCGAGAAGTACCTGGTTCCACAGGCAAATAGAACAAAAACCTTAATCCGTCTGTATCGCCCGAGAAGAGGTAAATCTACGTCCATGGACGACAAAAAAACCCAATCCCTTTTGCTTTGCTAGTTCCGTCCGGAACCGCTTAAGGTAAGGGCTAAAAGGAAATCTTTCCTTTATCTCTCGGACCTAGAGTTGTTGCGGATATGCGACATACTATCATCAATAGAATTCCGCGGAGAATGGCCATAAGCAGGTTTTCTGTTCGATACTCTTTCAACATGGCGACTGTCCTTCCTGTCTTACAAGCGAGAAAAGCCCTTATAGAGAGGCGAAGAAAGCAGAGCTAGCTACTAAAAGACAAGAGCGAATATCAGACAATATAGATTATGGTTGTATCACTGAACTTGGTTCACTGAGTCTAAAAGAAGGAACCTTCTATCACGAGAAATTATTCATAAATAGGGAAGGGACTTGACCGAGTTAGACTCGGCATTTTTCTCATCTGCATTACTTGAATTTACACTGTAAAAAGTCAAGCTATTTAGGCCAGTCCATGCTTGCTTGATCGCCATTTTCTCTGGTCTTCGCTTCAAAGAAGCTTTATTACTTGACGAGTAGACCTGAGTTAAAGTGAAGGGGAATCCACAATTCACTCATAAGAGAAGCTATAAAGAAGTCAAAGTGGGACGGATGAGCGATTGGACCGCCTATACCTATAGTACTCTTACAGGATAGATGCGACCCTTACCAGTTTTTTTTTGGTTACATAGAGAAATCAAAAAGCAGGACTAACTATTTTTATATCCCCTGGTTCTACAAGACCATGTATCAGCTTCGAGGAACGTGAGAATCTCGGCAGGCGGCGAGTTTAATACCAGCAGCTCTTCCTCAGCAACACAGCCCATCTTTGAAAGGACATCCGCGCAGAAATTACCTTCGCGTAGGGTGTGGTTGAAAGTCACAGTCAACTTCTATATAGCCATAATCCCAAGCTAGTGCCAGACCAATTCTAATGGGATATAGCTCAGCTGCCATATTAGAACAAATACCCAAATGAGCAATAAACTCCATGATCCATTCCCCATTCGAGTTTCGAAGTAATCCACCTGCTCCGGAGACGCCCGGATTTCCTTGACATGGACCGTCAGTCTTGAGCTTGCTTCACCTTGATTCCAATAGGAGGCTTCCAGTTTCTCAAATTTTCTTGCTGCCTGCGTCTTCATGACAGGGTGCTCAATGGCACGAAGAAGTTCCTTAGTCGTAGCTACAATATTTTGCCACAGCCCCACCTCGTTCAATAGTTCATCATCAGGTGAAAATATTCTTTTACAAGGCCAAGACCACAACCTCCATAATGGTAGTTGGAAATTGAACCACATAGAGTTGTGAATGGGTTTTTATATCAAGGTAAGGTTATCAACCATCCAAGATTGTACATCCTGGGAAAAGAAAGCACCTTGCACATTATTAGGCACAATTCTATTCCACATTCCCCTCGCCATATAAGAGTCCCGCAAAATATGAGATAAATCCTCCAAAACATGGCCACAAACTATACAAGCAGTAGACGAGGTAAGACCCCATGAAGCACGCCTGACATTGGTTAGCAAACGATCCCGCCCCAACCACAGAAAATATTTCCACCGTGCCGGAATTGGTAACCTCCAAAGGCACATAGGCTGATCTGGTTGTGAATGACCCATGAGCAGTGTACTTCTCGAAAAATGAGTCACAAAGGTCACGGAACCTTGGTAATGTATGTCCCCTAATCTTGACTGCCACTTCCATAGTTTAGCATGGTAAGTTTCCACTAGGTATCTCCATAGGTCGGTCGCACATTCAACATACCTAACCCAATATTCAAATTGTTCAAACAAAGGTGGGTCCTTGTATAATACTGGCACGAGA